TCAAGCTCTTATTTTTGCAACTTTAGCCGCGGCTTATATAGGTGAATCCATGGAGGGTCATCATTGAAATAGTTTTTTTTCGCTTAGCGAAAAGCAATGTATGCACGGCTCAAGATGATTTACTTAAGGAATAGAAATCTACAAGACTCTATATACGATAGAAAGCAATAGGAACAAAAAATTTAAAAATTACGATATTCGAATTAGAGAGTTGTCAAAAAAAAAAAGGAAAGAGATCTAAAAGGTCTTTTTCCTAAAATTATCTTTTTGTCCACTTAATATCCTACCTTTCCTCGACGAATATTCACTTTCTATTATATTGGTCAGCCAATATTCTTATTCAAATCATAATTTGAATAAGATATATTTTACGACGTGTGATTAAATAAAAAACAGGAGGGGGGATTCTACTTTACAGTTGATTTTATTCAACAATTGACCAAAAGAAAATTTTAATAAATAATAAATTGCATGAACTTAGATCAATCAAATTTGAAATAATAATATTTCTATGCAATAATTCGCACTAATCAATTGAATTTACCCATTTAGATTGTACTCCCCGATAAACAAAACGGAAGTGAGAAAAGAATTTACAAAAAACAAAACGGGATTCCTAAAAAAGTGGATTGATTGTCGAATCCGATTGAATCTAATGGTTTACGTTATGGAAGAAAGACATGTATATGTGATATTAGATATTGACTCGTTATATATATGAACTAAAGATATATTTCATTTGCCCTACTCCTTGTGGGTTCCAATAGAAGTCCTTTCATATCGTTGTGGCTGTGAATTGGCTGAAAAAAGAGATGAAATCCAGAAAAGATGGAAGAATTGAAATAACAGTTCGAAACCACGAAATAAAGTTCTACGGATTCACAAAAACTCTGTGGATAGAAATAGAAACAAAAAAAGAGATATCGAAGTAGTTCTGATGATTCAATAATATTCTTACTTAAATTCGAAGTTCTTAGTTATTTCCACTGGATGAATCCTATCGATGGAATAATGAAGTCCTGCCTAATTCATTGGTTGATTGTATCATTAACCATTTCTTTTTGTTGGTATGAGGAATTTATCATGAATCCACTGATTTCTGCCGCTTCCGTTATTGCTGCTGGATTGGCTGTAGGGCTTGCTTCTATTGGACCTGGAGTTGGTCAAGGGACTGCTGCGGGTCAAGCCGTAGAGGGTATCGCGAGACAGCCCGAGGCAGAGGGAAAAATACGAGGTACTCTATTGCTTAGTTTAGCTTTTATGGAAGCTTTAACGATTTATGGATTGGTTGTAGCACTAGCACTTTTATTTGCGAATCCTTTTGTTTAATCTTAGAAATAGGAAAAAGAAACATTTTCCTATTTTATTGCCTTGGACTTGTCGTTTGCTTTTTCAAATTAGATCACGATTTCACTCCGACAATTCCTTATTCGTTGAGAAAATAACCTACGGGAAGGGCTGATTCGCAGATGAGGAATTAGTATGCCGACTCGCTTTCATCCTTCCCGTTCGTAGTCCAAGGGAAACTCTTTTTTTTTTTTATGAGGTGTTGCAACAATGAAGGGGTAGTTCATACTTTAACTCGAAGATTTTTTGACTCGATTTCAAAAAAAAAAAAAGAATAAATAAAAAAGAGGGGCAAAGTGATAGAAAAAGAACTCTCGTCGATTTTTTAGTCTATCTATAAGAGGAGATTATATGAAAAATGTAACCGATTCTTTCGTTTCTTTGGGCCACTGGCCATCTGCCGGGAGTTTCGGATTTAATACCGATATTTTAGCAACAAATCCAATAAATCTAAGTGTAGTGATTGGTGTATTGATCTTTTTTGGAAAGGGAGTGTGTGTGGGTTGTTTATTTCAAGAATAGGCTGGATCCAATCAGCTGTACCCCCTGGATGGGTGCATGATCGCGCGAATTACTTCTTAAGAAATTATATGTAAGAACCACAGCATTTCGTGATTAATTGGTAAATCCACTTTGATTCTCTAGCAACCAATAACGTGGGGCTGTTAAGATGGTTAAATCAAATCGTTTGAAGTCTAGACGCAGCATGGTACTCTTTCTACCGCTATGTTAATATAGAATAGAGAGGTGGTTTTCATTTAAAAGGAATATTTTATCGATATAGAACACTCATCTCGATAAAAAAAAAATGGAACCGCTCGGGTATTTTCCCCTTTTATCCAATGCTGAATCGACGACCTATGCCTTATTGTATAATTTTTGGATTTGAACTGAACTGAAGAAAAAAAAAGAAACAACTTTGCTGACAATTAGATATTTTTGATTTTGTCAGAAGAGTCCTCTAAGTATTTTGGTTTTGCATTAGATTCGTTTTTTCATTTTTTTTTTGACTATGAAGAGGATAGGCTCATTACATTCATAAAAAAGCTATGAGAATTGACCCTAAGTAATTGAGCGCGAGAGCCAAATGAATCGAAAGATTCATGTTTGGTTCGGGAAGGGATTATGGAAGTTTTAAAATGAACGGAAAGAT